GCCATAAATAAACCCGGACACTCAAGAAATCCGTTGGACAAGCGGATTCACATCTCTTACAACCTACACAGTCCTCTGTTCTTGGAGCAGGAGCAATTTGCTTAGCTTTACATCCGTCCCAAGGTATCATTTCCAATACATCTGTGGGGCAGGCTCGTACACATTGAGTACACCCTATACATGTATCATAAATCTTTACTGAATGTGACATTGGATCTATTAATTTTTTGAACGTTATCAATTTTCGATCTGGTAAAATCAGTAGTAACTGAATCATATATTGTAGACACCAGACGAATCAGTGGTTTACCAGAATTTTTTTTTTAATTTAATAATCAATCTACTTCTGGATCTGGTCATGAGAATGAGAGAGGTCCAAGATACTTTGATTTATTACGTTTCAGCAAACATGGTCATACGAGTTATACACGACACGCTAATTCTAATTGATAAATATTCTATATATCTGTCTTTATTTATATCATTACGACTATTTATTCAACAAATTCGATTGATTGATACGAGTTGATTTTCTGTTACGATAGATCGACGAAACAATAGCTGGCCCAATAGCTGCTTCAGCGGCTGCAATAGCTATAACAAAGATCGAGAAAATGTCTCCTTTTAATTGTCGACTATCAAATAAATCAGAAAATGTTACGAGATTTAGATTAACCGCATTCAGTATAAGCTCAAGACACATAAGTGCTCTAACCATGTTTCGGCTTGTGATCAATCCATAAATACCGATAGAAAATAAATAGGCACTCAAAATAAGTATATGCTCGGTCATCATTGACCAACTCCTCATCAATTGAGATTGATTTCAATATGAACAACAATACAATTTAACCGATTTGATTGACTAGAATATAACAAGTACGGAAAAAAGAAAGGTATTAGTAATGGATCGAACTCAAACCCATTCAATTTAATATATGAACAATAGAATATCAAAATGGAACTGAAGGGAAATTGATGTCATAATAGTAACACAGAACAAAACACGGCCTTGTTTATTTTATTTGATTTTGGATTTCTAATTCTAAGTATTTATTACTGACGAGCCATAGCAATTGCACCTATCAAAGCAACTAAAAGAATTATAGAAATGAGTTCAAATGGAAGATAAAAATCTGTTGATAAATGAATTCCAATTTGTTGAACGTTACTTGTCAGGTCCTGCTCTATAATCTGGTTTGATCTTGTAGTCCAAATAATCCCGTACCATGACGTATCTGAGATAGTAGTAATTAGTGAAAAAAGAATACTTGTACAAACCAGTGAAGTAACTCCATCTCCAACTGTCCAAAGATATAAATCCTTGTAATATTCTGAACCATTCATGAACATCACAGCAAATACGATTAAGACATTTACGGCTCCCACGTAAATAAGGAGCTGTGCAGCAGCTACAAAATAGGAGTTAGATGGAATATGGAATAAGGATATACAAACAAGAACCAATCCTAATGAAAAGGCAGAATAAATTGGATTGGTAAGTAATACCACCCCTAGGCCTCCTAATATAAGACCTGATCCTAGAAATACTAAAAGAATATCATGTATTGATCCAGGTAAATCCATTATGTGTAAAATAAGAGATAAATAAGTTGAAATATTTCATTTTCATGACCTTACTGACCGGGCCAGGAAAAAAGAGGTTACCCTATCTTTCTTTTTTTTTTTCTTGTATATGCCTAATTGAATTGAATCTTAATGTGGTGTGGATTGATGTAGATACAGTTATTGGACCAATCCCGCTTTTGTATCCGAAAGAGTAGTTGAAATTTGATATTTCGAAATCATCACGGATATATGAATCTATTCTAAATCCAAATCAAGCCGTGATTCTCACCAATCAATAGTTATGTTTTGTAGTTACTAACCAACCAAAATGAAAGAAACTTCGCTTCTTTAGATCAAAACGGAATCTTAGTAATTGGTAATCGTTCTTGAATCAAGGGGGTTATCCGTGGCTATTTTTATTTGAGTCGAATTCATAATTGTTCGAATTGTGTAATCGCCAATTACTGACATTGGTAACCGACCCAAAGCAATTTGATTATAATTCAATTCGTGACGATCGTAAGTAGAAAGTTCATATTCTTCAGTCATTGATAAACAGTTTGTTGGACAATACTCGACGCAGTTACCACAAAATATACAGATTCCGAAATCAATACTATAATTAAGCAATCGTTTCTTTCTAATATCTGTTTCCAATCTCCAATCAACAACGGGTAGATCTATGGGGCATACACGAACACATACTTCACAAGCAATGCATTTATCAAATTCAAAGTGGATTCGACCGCGGAAACGCTCTGATGTGATCGATTTTTCATAAGGATATTGAATAGTTACAGGTAAACGATTCGCGTGGGATAAGGTAATCATGAAACTTTGACCAATGTACCTTGCAGCTCGTACTGTTTGTTGACCATAATTCATGAACCCAGTCACCATAGGGAACATATCGTGGATATCCATGAATAAA